TGACTCTTTTTCAAATTTGATAAATGTTGGTTGATCGTATATTTCATTATAGTTATATGATTCAGAGTATCATTTCCTATTTGATCCCTTTGAATTCCATATTCGAAGTTACGATCGGATCTATTCATTAAAAAGAATCGATTCGATACATTTCTTATGTACCCATAGGTGCTATATTGGATTTGAATCAGATTTCGGATCAATCTATATTGATTGACTGCCTCCATTATGTTGTTGCTAGCAAATACCGCTGTTTTTAGTTTGGGATCTTCCAAATCATTCCCGCAGTAGATCCGGACCGATTTTTTTATGATCCTTCGAGAAAAAGATTCATTCTCCTCATTCAATAATTTTTTTTGATCCAACCCGTAGGAATCAATAGAAAAGGCAAATACCCTATGATACACCAGATCCGGCTCGGTTATTGATAGAGTGAATAGATCCGCCATTTCTGGGAATCTCTCTTCTGATTCAAAAAAATCGTGGCGTAACGCGTATCCCCCTTTGTTCCGGTCATGGAATAGATGAAAGAAATCAAAAAATGGATTTTTGTTCAAGAATGAAATCTTATTGGAACTGTCCATATCCGGTTCATCCTTTGGAACCAGATCCGGGATGTGATATGGTTCCGAAGGATGAATTGAGACGGTATTTTGTAAATACGTAATTATCTTGAATATATCAACCATTTCTTTATTTTCCGCTCGCCTGGAAGGGACAAAAGAAACATCTTGTTTTTTCTTCAACAATTTCTGATCTCTAGTGGACCTCTCAGTAGGATTCGAACCCAGATGAAGTTCTGACCATCTGTCAGAGAAAAAAGAACGAATTGATCTTGTAGGATTCCCAAGAAATTCTTCGATTTCTTCCGGAAGCAGATGATTATTCATCCGCTTCTCAGGTTCCGTGAATAGCCAGGACATGAAGGAAGATCCAAAAAGGCATTTCGGGAATCGATCTGATTCTATCTCTGTTCGTTCCATTTGAAGAAAGGAAGGATCCCAAAGAATCGATCTCTCTTTTAGTTGCTGAATCTCTGTTTGATCGATCAATGTGTGATATTCTGAATCCTCATTTCTAACGGAATCGAAATGATCTCTGGATTGATCAGAAGAAGATCCTTTCCATTGGCTAGAATCCGTTACTTGAACGAAAATAGATCTTGTGGAATCATATTGAATATTTGACAATACATTCCGTACCTTGCTAAAAAACCGATCCTTGTTTACCAACCACACATTGTCTAACCAAATCCAATTCTCTCTCGAGACGTTCCTCAAAAAATCCGATTCGTGCTGATTCTTCCCCCAACTAACGAAGAGATCTTGGCGGAATTGCCACATATGAAATTGAGCACAATTTTGCAAAGAAATACCCCACTTGTTTCTCGAGAAGAGATGGGAAACATGCTCAATATCATTGGATTGCATAGTTGCCCCAGCTCCTTGTTGTTTGAAGAAACTCTCCCCCTCAATTGGTCTTTTTTCACGAAAAGCAGACATGAGATAAGAAATCAAGTCTTTCCCTAAGATTTCGAATAGCTGTCCCGAATTCAAGTTGATTATGTTTCGTTTCTTCCTCGGAGAAAGACGATCAAACAATTCCCAATCATGGTCCTTGCGGATCGGATCATCCGTATAGGATAAAAAAAGAAACTCCAGATATTTGCTATCTTTCTCTTTGAAAGAGATCTCAATTCCAGCTATGGTTTCATTAGATATCTGACAACTAGAATCCCTCTTTTTTCCGATCCGGTTCCTCCACCACCGCGAACCCCGGTTAGATTCAGGCATGATACACTTTTTCTTTATTGGGAGAACCCAAGTACTCTCTTGCGGACCCATGAAACAACTCTCAGAAATCTTTTTCCCTTTTGGAAGATACAGGAGCGAAACAATCAACCTATTTCTATTGGAAGACCAAAAAGATTCTTCCAATGTCTCATTTCTGGGTCCAATGGAATTCATAGGTATAGGAAGAAGCCCCATCAAATAGAGATTTTTTCTTTCGACCATCTTTCGATTGTTAATACGAGATATAAGGACCACTACTACAAGCAGTACTACACCTTTGATCATGAAATATCGATTGCTTGTTGCACCCTGTGAATCACGTGAAAGTAGGATACTCAAAATTCGGGGGTCAAAGAGTTTCATAAAACGTTCTTGGTGTAAAAAAATGTGAGTGAAAGATCCCACTGAATCGAATTTGATCCATGAATCTAAGAAATAGTGATAATTCTTGATCTCTCTCAATTCGAAGATCCAGGATTTGAATTGATGTCGTTTCATTGATTCCTCCTAAATATTTCATTTCAATTGGAATTTGGTTATTCACGATGTACGATGATCCCTGTTAAGCATCCATGGCTGAATGGTTAAAGCGCCCAACTCATAATTGGCAAATTCGTAGGTTCAATTCCTGCTGGATGCACGCCAATGGGAACATTCAATAAGTCTATTGGAATTGGCTCTGTATCAATGGAATCTCATCATCCATA